GGTTTAGTTTAGGTCACAGTTCATGATCTGAACGAGTCACACATACACCCTAGTACATGTTCCTCTACGCTGAGGACATCCTCGAAGAGCAGGAGATTTCGTGACATTTCTCATTGGCTGTCTTGTGTTTCTAATAAGTTGTTTAATAGTTGGCATGCTGAATCGTATATAGAATAGGTTGGTTTAGATCGATCCTAACCTGATGATTATGAATTACTTTCATTTGAGTTGAAGATTCTACTTCGAACCATGGTTCGAATGAACCGTGATTCAAAGTAGAATTACCGATTTACACAAAATCCGCGCTATTTTCGACTGCTACAAGATCAACAATGCCATGAGCTTGGGCTTCTGTTGCTGACATAAAAACATCCCTTTCCATGTCTTCAGATACAACCCATAAAGGTTTGCCCGTTCTTTGTACGTAAACTCTTGTTAGTATTTCGCGAAGTTTCAACAGTTCTTCCGCTTCCAGGATAAATTCTCCTGCTTGTGCCTCATAAAAAGAACTAGCAGGTTGGTGGATCATAACCCTGATTATAATATGTCATAATGAACGATTCCTCTATCTCGCAAAATGGAGCGAAAAGAATAAATAAAAATAAAAAAGATAGAAAACCGTACAGGCAATTTTTGCACATTGCATACGGCTCCGCAATGGAATCTACTCTTCTCTTACATCAAAGAAAGAGACAAATAGATCTATCAGATCCAAATTGTTGGATGATCCATTTACCATCCTTCTCCTCGTAGGAACAAAAAAATACTATGATGGTTCCGTTGCTTTAGATAATATATTCATCTCTCTTCTATGATTCAGCAATCCCAAAGTTTCTTTCTGGTCTGAGTCTGATTAAATAAGAAAAATGATAAGGAAAATGATCCCTTTCTTTTCATGCTTAGAAATATTCAGACTCATGTTGTGTAAGGAAAAAGGGTTGTTTGTGACGCTGAAATGGACCCCCGATAATAACATAGGAATAAGATCCAATCGGGACTAACCTTTTGTTTCATACTACTATCTCGATACATAATAATGTTATGAAAAAGCAATAATGATTTGCTCATATCGAACTAAACGTGCCATGCTATTATTACTTATATATTCCATATGGCGAAGGCATAGTCTTATTTTTTCTTCAAGTCAAATAAAAACTCATTGGCGCCGAGCGTGAGGGAATGCTAGACGTTTGGTAAATTCTCCTCCGACCAGGATGAAAGATCCCATCGAAGCGGCTAATCCCATGCATATTGTATGTACGTCTGGTGGAACAATTTGCATAGCATCATAAATAGCTATTCCCGGTATTACCCATCCGCCGGGAGAATTTATAAACAAATAGAGATCCCTGGTATTATCTTCCATACTGAGATATACCATGAGACCAACAAGTTGATTCGAGATCTCGCTATCAACGCCTTGGCCTAAAAAAAGTAATCTTTCTCGATGAAGTCGGTTGATTAGGAAAAATTGTATCCCCGCAGAACCGTACACGCACCTTTCGATACATACGGTTCAAAAAAGTTCGAAAAAAGAAGAATCAATGTGTCGATTCCAGACCTATTCCTTTTTAGTTTAGGCGTTTTCCTGACGAAGGGGTTTATTTTCATTTGCATTTTCCACAAAAATGAGTTTTGGTTTGCCCTCCTAACCTACAAAAAAGAATTCACTGAACATCTTTTTATTGATGTATTGTTTCATCGAGATCCAAATCGCGATGTCATTTTCTTGTTCCTGAATGGGCCTCTTCACTTATTTTAGGTTTATGCTCTACTCCGGGTAAAGATTCGCCCGAATTCCATTTGCACATATAGGACAAATGACCCCAGTACCACTTATTTTTTTCTTACGACTTTTTTATGCCTTCCACCAACCAAGTATTCGATGTATTCATCACATTTATATTTATTAGTGGTTTGAGATCACTCCTATGGTCTTATTTCTGATAGATGATAGAAGCGGTAATCAATATTACCCATTTGGTATTTTCTGAACGGAGCCTGGATACTTCATTTTCTTGTTCCAAGTCAACCATAGATTATTCTAATTGATAAGATAATATTTATCTTTCAAACGAATTGATCCATTTGCACATTTCACGCTCCGAATTATTGAATTGATTTGATGATTCAATCAATCTTTCTTAGGTGAAAGAGAGTGTATCTCGATCAGGGGAGAGAACGGGGAAATCCCATATGACCCAATATGTCCGACAAGTCGCACTATATGTCAACCCAAACTGCATCTTCCTCTCCAGGACTCCGAAAAGGGACTTTTGGAACACCAATGGGCATTACATTAAAGAAAACGGGGTTAAGTACTATACTTCACTTTGATGTGGAAACGTAACAATGGGTTTATTGTCCTCATAATATTTCTGTTTATCATATTTTATCCATAGATTGGAAGGCTCATGTAGGAAGACAGAATAAAAAAATAAAATTCTCAGGGACGGAGCGGATCCTTCGAATGATGAACAAGTATCTAATGGATTCACTTAAAAAATGGGACCAATCCCCCCATTGCGTATTGGTACTTATCGGGTATAAAATAAATCTGCTTCTCTTTGTTCCTGCGAACAGAACAGAATTGTTCCATTATTACTATCACCTGCGGCACGTAATAAATGTGAACCCTTGCACCGAGATAATCACTGAATGAGGTCCATAGCATAGTCTTTTCCAATGTGACAAAGTTACATAGTGTCTATTTTTCTTTGATGAAGGGGTATTTCCATGGGTTTGCCTTGGTATCGTGTTCATACTGTCGTATTGAATGATCCTGGTCGCTTGCTTTCTGTCCATATAATGCATACAGCTCTAGTCTCTGGTTGGGCCGGTTCTATGGCTCTATACGAATTAGCTGTTTTTGATCCCTCTGATCCCGTTCTTGATCCAATGTGGCGACAAGGTATGTTCGTTATACCCTTCATGACTCGTTTAGGAATAACCAATTCATGGGGCGGTTGGAGTATTACAGGAGGAACTGTAACCAATCCGGGTATTTGGAGTTACGAAGGTGTTGCCGGGGCACACATTGTGTTTTCTGGCTTGTGCTTCTTGGCAGCTATCTGGCATTGGGTGTATTGGGATCTAGAAATATTCTGTGATGAACGTACGGGAAAACCCTCTTTGGATTTGCCCAAGATCTTTGGAATTCATTTATTTTTATCTGGGGTGGCTTGCTTTGGGTTTGGTGCATTTCATGTAACAGGTTTGTATGGCCCTGGAATATGGGTGTCTGATCCTTATGGGCTAACCGGAAAAGTGCAACCTGTAAATCCTTTATGGGGTGCAGAGGGTTTTGATCCTTTTGTTCCGGGGGGGATAGCTTCTCATCATATTGCAGCGGGCACCTTGGGAATATTAGCGGGTCTATTCCATCTTAGTGTCCGCCCGCCCCAACGTCTATACAAAGCATTACGTATGGGCAATATTGAAACTGTGCTTTCCAGTAGTATCGCTGCTGTGTTTTTTGCAGCTTTCGTTGTTGCTGGAACTATGTGGTATGGTTCAGCGACTACTCCGATCGAATTATTTGGTCCTACTCGTTATCAGTGGGATCAGGGATATTTCCAGCAAGAAATATATCGAAGAGTTAACGCCGGGCTAGCTGAAAATCTGAGTTTATCGGAATCTTGGTCTAAAATTCCCGATAAACTAGCTTTTTATGATTATATCGGTAATAATCCGGCGAAAGGGGGATTGTTCAGAGCCGGCTCAATGGACAACGGGGATGGAATAGCTGTTGGGTGGTTAGGACACCCTGTCTTTAAAGATAAAGAGGGGCATGAACTTTTTGTACGTCGTATGCCTACCTTCTTTGAAACATTTCCGGTAGTTTTGGTAGATGGAGACGGAATTGTGAGAGCCGATGTTCCTTTTAGAAGGGCGGAATCAAAGTATAGTGTCGAACAAGTAGGTGTAACTGTTGAGTTCTATGGTGGTGAACTCGATGGAGTCAGTTATAATGATCCTGCTACTGTGAAAAAATATGCTAGACGTGCCCAATTGGGTGAAATTTTTGAATTGGATCGCGCTACTTTGAAATCCGATGGTGTCTTTCGTAGTAGTCCAAGGGGTTGGTTCACTTTTGGACATGCTTCGTTTGCTTTGCTTTTCTTTTTCGGCCACATTTGGCATGGTGCTAGAACCTTGTTCAGAGATGTTTTTGCTGGTATCGACCCAGATTTAGATGCTCAAGTGGAATTTGGAACCTTCCAAAAACTGGGGGATCCAACTACAAGGAGACAAGTAGTCTGATACAACATTTCTTTCGTATGTCTAGCCTATGTTTCATATAGGGTACTGGAGAAATATTAATTCGAATCATCACCTATTACTCTTGACCTTTACTTGTCTGGGAAATGATCCCAAATGAACAGGTATGGAAGCTATAATTGTAAAACACGATCGAATCTATGGAAGCATTGGTTTATACATTCCTGTTGGTCTCGACTCTGGGGATAATCTTTTTTTCTATCTTTTTTCGAGAACCGCCTAAGGTTCCGAATAAAAAGATGAAATAATTTTTCATTATCTCAAAATGATGACCCTCCCCATCGGAGGGTCATCATTTCAACTAGTCCCCGTGTTCCTCAAATGGATCTCTTAGTTGTTGAGAGGGTTGCCCAAAGGCGGTATATAAGGCATACCCCGTAAAGCTTACAAGTAAACCAGATATGAAGATGGCGACTAGAGTTGCAGTTTCCATTATTAAGTGATTTCAAGACCACGATGGATCTACGATAAGATAGTTTATTTACAACAGAATCGTATACAAAGTCAACAGATCTCAAACAATGCATGGAATAGGATTTATGGCTACACAAACCATTGAGGATAGTTCCAGATCTGGGCCAAGACGGACTATTGTAGGCGATTTATTAAAACCATTGAATTCGGAATATGGTAAAGTAGCCCCTGGATGGGGAACTACACCCCTTATGGGTGTCGCAATGGCTCTATTTGCAGTATTCCTATCTATTATTTTGGAGATT